TTTATATAATATACGGGACGATGTTCCTATGTATTCTTCAGGCCCTTTCTTCAATTAGTTGTTAATGTGAATGAACCATAACTATGTAGTCCTATTCCTAATAGATTGACCCCAAAATAGCATATCCAAATTATAAGAAATCCTATAGAAGCCACAATTGCCGAATCCACACCCTGAAAGCTCTGATTTGTTCTACTATGTAAATAAATCGCGAATATGGTCCAAGTAATAAATGCCCAAGTTTCCTTGGGGTCCCAATTCCAATAAGACCCCCATGCCTCATTAGCCCATACTGCTCCCGAAAGAATACCTATGGTTAAAAAAGTAAACCCTAAACTAATGACACGATAACTACACTGATCTAATTGTTGGGTTAATTGATACCTGTGATAATTTATAAATGAAAGAAAAGAAGTGTTTTGTAAAACACTTCTTTTTTCATTCACAAAGGAAAATGACCCAATTAATAAATGATTGCTTTTGCGAGGAATATCTAGGTTTTTTCGAAATGTAATGACTAAAAGAGCTACAGATAATAACGATCCACATAAAAGAGCTGCATAACTCAATAACATCATACTTACGTGCATCATTAACCACTGGGATTGTAGAGCAGGTACTAATATTGCAGATTGATGCATTTCGGTTGAAAGACCCGAAGTGGCAAAGCCTTGGGTAAAAATAGCACTTGGCGCGGTTATTGCGCTTAAATAACTTTTCTGGTTCCGTCTTTTAGGAAACATATGAATAATGGAGAAACTCCATGAAAGAAACATTAAAGATTCATATAAATCGCTTAACGGCAAATGTCTTGAATAAATCCAACGAGTAACTAATAATCCAGTTATACAGAAAAAGGTAGCCATCATGGCTTTTTCTGACAAATCAAATAGTACTACGGTTTCATGGACTAATAAGGTCATCAAATGAATCGTAATAACAATTGAAATGATAGAAAAAGAGATGTGAGTTAATATATGTTCTAAAGTGGCAAATATCATAATTTTTTTTAGGGGGGTATCCCCAATTACGGAATGGAAATCCGGAATTGAATTCATTATAGGATCTATTGTGCCCTTTTTAGAGGATGCCGCCACTCGGACTCGAACCGAGATGCTCTAGCACTGCTTCCTAAGAGCAGCGTGTCTACCAATTTCACCATGGCGGCTTCATCGAAATAATCATAGTCCATATGATGTTCAATCGTCGAGATTGAGGGATTTAATGCAATCTATTTTAGGAAATGTTAGAATCGATGAATAAAGACCCGTTCAAATAAATATTTAAACGCTCAATAATCCTTAGTATCATGGCAGGGGGTCATTTTAAACAGCGGGCTTTTCCGTATTATAAGTTCTTCTGGAATAGTTGGAACTAGACGGTTATGCCCTGAGTCCGGGTATAGAACTAAGAATTTTTTTTTCTCATTTTTTGACGATTCATTTCTCATTTATCTGATTTGATAGATCCGAAATGAAAAAGATTCATTTTTCAATGAACAAAATAAAACAATATTTTTTATATATCACAACTTCATCACTACATCCAAAAGATTTCTATAAAAATTTGGATAGTTTGGTATCAAAGATGTATTAATGATTGGGATCTTCATTGTATACATAACATAATTTGTGTGAGGATTTACCAAACCCATTAGGTATTGGACCGGGCATATCGTATAACAAAAGAGTTTCAATCTTTATCGGAATTCTACTGTATGTACTTTAACTTAGAAAACTTAGAAAATGAAATTTAAACTGATAAGATCTTTTTATATATAGATTTGAAATCTAATATTAATAGATAAAATAATTTAGATATTAGATCTAGATATATCGATTGATCGATCCTCCAGCTCAAACATGGAATAGGATCTATTGGGGTTGGATTACGTAAGATTGACTCATTCTTTAGTACATAAATATCGATCTAAAAGGGATCCTGGCAGTTTTATTATTTTTTTTTTTTTTTTATCTGTTCGAAACAAGAGGGAGTCCTTGTAGATATGTAGTGATTCAGAGAGCTACAAATCAAAGGTTTAAAATGTATATTTTAATCAATTAGTTTCAATAATCCATTAACTTTGACTATGAATCTTATCCCCGCCTTACTTTGGAACAAAAAAGGGGGCTCTAACCTCGTTCATACTTGTTTCAGATTTTCCAAAAATCTTAATGATGTATAACTATTGGAGATACATAATCCAATAAGCCAATCCCTTCCTAAGAAAAAAAAATAAGAGTTTTGTTATTGTGAAAAATGAATCGATGGGGAAAGTTACAACCCCCATCTCGCGAATTATAAAAACCAATCAATGAAAGGTGAAACCTTGTATTTTGTGTCTAACTACTTCTTTCTTTTTTTTTTTCAAACAAAAAAAGAAATCATTTTTAGAACCTAGTATACAGAATAATTCGTATTCTACATACCACAACAGCTAGTTCTATCTCATATTGATGAGTTCAAAACATTAGTTAATGTGAATTCTTCATCTTATAAATTTAATCATCCAATTCATCGAGTCATGCTGATTCAGATTCAGATCATTCCAAGGCTTTATTACTTGTTTGTCGCACAAAAAAACTTTTTGAATGCCCGGTAGAAATAGATTTAGCTAAAGATAAAGCTTTTGCCGCGGCCTGATATCCCCTTCCTTTCCAAATATTTCTACGAATATGCTTTTTTGACAGAGAAGTACGTTTCTTTGGAACCGCCATTTCAAAATAAAAGGGTCACTCATTTTTATAGTTGGACGTGAAAGACATTTATTGTTCAATTCAAAATAGATTGTTCTTTCTATTAACTATTCATTATCTATCTTTATTCCATAGCCGATACTTATGCTTACTTCATAACATAGAAAAGTATGGATACAGATAGATGAGCATCGCATATGGTATCATTAAGGATAAAAAAAGAAATGAATTATAGAAGAAAAAAGAAAAAACGATGTGATTTTCAAGGGAATTTTTTTTTTTTCACATTTCCATTACATCCAATGTTCGAAGAAAGAATAATTTGTACTGATTGGGGGCTTCATATCTTTATTCAATCTATGTCTACGGGCGGGATCTACTACCGTTGAATCGGATGCCATTGATAAGAATCAAAAAGGTTCCAATTCATATCTCAGTCTATTTAGATAATATATATATATATATTATAAATGTTACATTTATAAAATCGAAAAGCTTAAGAACCCTTTCCTAATTTAGGAAACCAACAATGAATATAACCTTTTTCTATTAATTGATCAAGCTCGGAGATAGAGTCCACATAATTAAAATTGAAATTAAATCTAAAGTAGTTAATCCGTTAAACAATACATTACTTGATAAAATAAAGGGAATTTGAGTCATTTCTCATTTTAGTTCTATGCGAAGTGACAAGTATTCTAGGATTTTTCATAAACACATAAACATAAGTTTGTTTTATTGGACTCGAAGCCAATCAATTCCAGAATTAGTTAATGACTCCGAAGAAACTAAATAAAAACTAGGTTTATTGGATCGAGTTATTGGCAGATCCTATGATACATATCAGAATAAAGTACTTGAATTTTTGGTATCATTCTTTTTCCTTACTATATTGATATAAATATGGATAGAAATCACCGTATCTTATGTATATAGTAGAATAATGGAAAATCTCATATTTTTTATGATAATAAATATCTTCGTTAATAACTAGGTAGTAGCTTTTAACTAGTAACTTGGTTATTTGAAGAATTGTAACTTCTTCATTTGAATTTTTTGTTTTTTTTTTTCAATAGTTTGGAAAGAATCAGAATAATTAAGAATGAAAAATCATATTTGAGTTCTTTTATATCTTGTATATCTTGATTTTTTTTTTATTTATTTTATTATTGCTCCTTCCGGAAGAAATAAGGGCTGGTGAATGGGAAACAATTAATAAGAATAAAAAAAGAAAGTTTGATTTTCTTATGGAACATACATATCAATATGCATGGATCATACCTTTCGCTCTACTTCCAGTTACTATGTCAATAGGGTTGGGACTTCTGCTTGTTCCGACCGCAACAAAAAATCTGCGTCGTATGTGGACTTTTCCTAGTGTTTCATTGCTAAGTATAGTTATGGTTTTTTCGTCCGATCTGTCTATTCAACAGATAAATGGCAGTTCTATCTATCAACATCTATGGTCTTGGACCATCAATACTGATTTTTCCTTAGAGTTCGGCTACTTGATCGATCCACTTACTTCTATTATGTCAATACTAATCACTACGGTTGGAATCATGGTTCTTATTTATAGTGACAATTATATGTCTCATGATCAAGGATATTTGAGATTTTTTGCTTATATGAGTTTTTCCAATACTTCCATGTTGGGATTAGTTACTAGTTCCAATTTGATACAAATTCATCTTTTTTGGGAACTAGTGGGAATGTGTTCGTATTTATTAATAGGTTTTTGGTTCACACGACCGGCTGCCGCAAATGCTTGTCAAAAAGCGTTTGTAACTAATCGTGTAGGGGATTTTGGGTTATTATTAGGAATCTTAGGTTTTTATTGGATAACAGGGAGTTTCGAATTTCGAGATTTGTTCGAAATCTTCAATAACCTGATCCGTAATAATGGGGTCAACTCTTTATTTGCTACTCTGTGTGCCTCCCTATTATTCGTCGGTGCAGTTGCTAAATCCGCACAATTTCCCCTTCATGTATGGTTACCTGATGCCATGGAGGGGCCTACTCCTATTTCGGCTCTTATCCATGCTGCTACTATGGTAGCAGCAGGTATTTTTCTTGTCGCTCGATTTCTTCCGCTTTTCACAGTCATACCTTACATAATGAATCTCATTTCTTTGATAGGTGTAATAACGGTACTATTAGGAGCTACTTTAGCTCTTGCTCAAAGAGACATTAAGAGAAGTTTAGCCTATTCTACAATGTCTCAATTGGGTTATATTATGTTAGCCCCAGGGATAGGCTCTTATCGAGCTGCTTTATTCCATTTGATCACTCATGCCTATTCGA